TTCATTGTATGCCCATCCCTCTGATATGCATATTGAATTTAATTACTTAGAAAAAAGTTAAGTGCCATATCTATTTGAATTTTCAATGATGCTGAAATACGAAAGAAAAGCCCCTATATTCCCTATCTATTATTCCCTCTCCCTTAAACTTAAATGAGGTAGTTAAATTATTAATTCTCTGTCTTGTTTTGAATTCTAAACAAGAGGGGGTTCTTAGTATTAATTGAATTCAATCAACGGGGTTAAGCCACCGGGTGTTGGGGTAAAATAAAAAATAGGAACAACGACTTAATCTGGACCGATTTTGTTTGGCTTTGTACCTATACTATCCCCTCTAGCATCCCGTCAAAGATGATCTTTTTTTTTTATGATTGATCATCCCCATAGAATTGGGGGGGTGGATAGAACTTAATCAACAATGAAAGGTATCAATTTGAATATCTGTATCTGTATGAATCTCATTAACAAACGATCGAGTAAATTACATATGTAACAGATCTATTTTCTTTGAACCTCATTTTTAGGCATTTTTTTCTTTGGCTCTTATGAAAATAGTTGTAAATCGCTGTAACATTCGAGGCGGGGGGTCATTCATACATTCTATTTAATTCTATTTAATTTCCATTTATTTTATGGAAAGGTTATAGAAAATTTACTGAACCTCAAGTCAAATACTATGTATGTATTGTTATCGTTCTATTTCAGTAACAACGGTGTTTCGATTTTTGTGAAAAAGATTTGTGATCCCTTAAAATTTTTAAAATATTCAATTATAAAATATCCATAATTTAATTACTTCCAGTGACAATTGTTCGGTTTATCTGATAAATATGGGATCCTCTATTCTTTCGATTCGTATTTTAGCAATCAGATGAAAGAATAACGTTCTCTTATATATCAATCTTTTTTATCCACTTTATCCATTCCATAAAAAAATAAAAAAAAAATTTGGATTTCTTTTTCAATCTATCTATCTGTTTTAAATCATTGGTGGTTCAATTTGAAAAGAAACATGGATTGATCTTTCTTATGATGATTAAAAAAAATGTGGTACTTACTCAAAAACATTATTTAAATAATGATGTGGAAGTAGGAAATTTTTTTAATTAAATATTTTTAATAACTTCTTATGAGTCCTTGATATTCGAAGAAGTGTGAGATTGGTGAATCTATCCTATCGAGTCACTCGAAGATGGAGATTCAAAAAGAACTTATTTATTCGTGTTAATTAAATAGAAAAAAAATGTTGCATTTATAAATATGGGGATTAATGAATTATTGCTGAGACTTTTTCAGAAAATATCTACCCATTCATAGCCATATAGAAGGACAAAAGTATAGATTACTATTTACCGACAGACCCAATGACTATTCATGATTCCACAATTGAATCAATTACATACTGGTTCCAAACTAGAGGAATGTTAATGTTATGGTAAAACTTCGTTTGAAACGATGTGGTAGAAAGCAACGTGCGACTTGAAGGACATGATCAGCTGTGGATGTAAGAATCCACCATTTTATTAGGAATGAAAGTGCTCTTGGCTCGACATCCTTTGTTCTGTTCGACTAGAACCCCCAGTTTTTTGTTGGGTTGTAATGTAAATAGTACATGATGGAGCTCGAGTAGAAAGTATTGATTCATTTCTCAAGGGCAAGGGTCTAGGGTTAGTGCCAATGAATAAGTTGGAACAACTTCGTAAGTATATCTTCGATATAGAAAGAAATCGAAAGGATTCAATTCGAAAAAGTTTCAAATCCAAAAGGAAAATTTGTTGGACTTGGTAAATTGGACTTGGTAAAACTATTTCGATCAAAAGTGTAACACGCGGGAATCAACCGTTCTTATGATTCTTTGATAGAAAGAAATCACAAAAAAAGGTATGTTGCTGCCATTTTGAAAGGATTAAGGATCACCGAAGTAATGTCTAAACCCAATGATTCAAAGAAAAGATAAAGGATCCTGGAACAAGGAAACACCATTTTCAATTGTCTCAACAACTAAATCATAATGAAGAATAAAAACCGATTCTAAATGAGACAAGAAGGGGGTTAGAGACCACTCAATAAATGAAATGCTTAAGGGTTTTCTTTAGAGCTATTTGAGAGTTATCCAACTTGAGTTATGAGTACAATTTTTTTTTAGGAAAGAAAAAGGACTTAAATCATAGTCTAATTGATTTGATGATTTTATGGATCTATTTGCCATGATAATTCTATACATAGGCATAACTTCGAATCATTTTTTCTTGAGCCGTACGAGGAGAAAACTTCTTATACGTTTCTAGGGGGGGGGTATTGTTCGTCTACATCTATCCCAATGAGCCGTCTATCGAATCGTTGCAATTGATGTTCGATCCCGAAGAGAAGGAAGAGATCTTCGGAAAGTTGGTTTTTATGATCCGATAAAGAATCAAACTTATTTAAATGTTCCTGCTATTCTATATTTCCTTGAAAAAGGCGCTCAACCTACAGGAACTGTTCATGATATTTCAAAGAA